GAGAGATAAACCAGTGGCTCTATCCATTGTGCAAGCAAGATTGGTTGGATTAGCCCACTTTTCTGTAGGTTATATATTCACTTACGCAGCTTTCTTGATTGCCTCTACATCAGGCAAATTTGGTTAATTCATTTTTTTTTATATTTTAATTTTATATTTTAATATGTTCTATCATCGACAATCTCATTTTGTTCGATAGAGAAGGTGGTCCACCTTCTTATATTTCTACATCTAGGATTCGACTTGTATCATTGATAATAATAGGAACTGAACCATTATGGCAAGGAAAAGTTTGATTCAGAGGGAGACGAAGAGGCAGAGATTAGAACAGAAATATCATTTGATTCGTCGATCCTCAAAAAAGGAAATAAAAAAAGTTCCGTCGTTGAGTGACAAATGGGAAATTCATGGAAAATTACAATCCTCACCACGTAATAGCGCACCCACACGTCTTCATCGACGTTGTTTTTCGACTGGAAGACCGAGAGCTAACTATCGAGACTTTGGATTATCCGGACACATACTTCGTGAAATGGTTCATGCATGTTTGTTACCAGGTGCAACAAGATCAAGTTGGTAAGGATCAAACTATCCCTTCATGTTTCTATTGATCTCTATGATCATAGATCATAGAGAGCTCCCTTTACCATTCTGTATAAATAGGCTATTCTATTTGTATAGATATGGTAGAGGGGCACATACAATCCTCGTTTGTCCATTAGTTCCCATCTCTTCTCTTCAACGCGGGGTAGAGCAGCTTGGTAGCTCGCAAGGCTCATAACCTTGAGGTCACGGGTTCAAATCCTGTCTCCGCAATATTGATCGTTTTTTTGTCAAAAAAAATTTTTAGGTCCGACTCTGTTAACTCGTCATTAATTTCATTTTAATAATGACTGTTTTTCTTTTTGGATGGGATGAAAAGAAGTAAGAAGAGAAGATAGAACCACTACGCTATCGTAGTAAACTCTACCGAATCATTTATCCTATTACATCACTATAGGCGGATAGCGGGAATCGAACCCGCGTCTTCTCCTTGGCAAAGAGAAATTTTACCATTCGACCATATCCGCATTTTTTTCGTTCCTGATAAGCACGTATATGCCCCCACCTATATGATATATCATGTCTGGATCGTTATTGTGCAGGGACGGATACTATCTTCAGAATGATTCCAATTATTTATTATTCTAATTATATTTTATTATTCTAATTATATAACAATAACATAATCAAATATATTATATTTATATTATATATGTTATAATAAATAATAATAACATAATTCATTTTTTTGTTTCATTCAAGAAGTTGGACTTTGACCCCCCCAATTTTTTCTTTATTTTCATTTTCGGGACTCATATTATGGAATATATTATGTTATGGAATTTTAACGTATCTCACAACCCGAAGGGATTCAAGGGGGGGTCATTTCTTTTTTGATCCGGGAAATACTGAATCGGTTCAAGAGATAAGCGAATTAAGGATAGCTACTAGAAAGACTAATCCAATCCATAATGATGTACCAGAAAATACAACATTTTTGTTACTTGACCAACCGTCAGAAGAAGCAAATACAACGGGTACACTAATCAATAAGATTGATGAAGTAGCAATTAATGCAAAAACAGCCAATTGGAAAGCAATAGTCATGCTTCTAATCCTCCAAGCTACCAACAAATAAACTATACCATTTGATCCCTCTCTCAGCCAAAAAATTGTAATAAAATGCATCATGGAGGGATTTGACCATGAACCCATTGATCCTATAGGACTTATTACCACTTTATTCGGACATGGAGCCGAGCCATTTTTATTTCCTTCACAAATGTGCGTACTGGCTCATGCATCTATCCATATATACAGATAGATAAATCAAAAATCTATATATTCACCGGGGTTGTTTCTACGGATAGTGATGGTATCAAGTCATATGACCATGTTCTATTCTGGAGAATACAAATAAAATAAAATGGAGATTTCTTTCGGAGAGATGGCTGAGTGGTTGATAGCTCCGGTCTTGAAAACCGGTATAGTTCTTTGTTCAAAACTATCGAGGGTTCGAATCCCTCTCTCTCCTTTTACTCGTTGAATCTATTTCTTCCTTTATTTGTTTCGCCATGGCTCGGCTAGGTGGGCTAACCAGGCGAAGCAAATAGATATAACGGACTTAAAAAAAGTAAGACTTTTTAAATATCACCCGATCCCAATTCCAATACGTATGATGGAATCAAATTGATTCCTACTTCAGGCATTTGATCTTATGTCTCAGTTAAGAGGGGTCATGAAAAGAACAGGTTCCAAATCACGATCAATTCCTTTTTCAAATCCTGCTGCGGCTGCACGGGCCCTTCCCGCATGCCACAAATGCCCCACGAATAGGAAGAATCCTAGAACAAAATGAGAGGTAGCTAACCAACTTCTAGGAGAAACATAATTGACTGCATTGATCTCGGTAGCTACACCACCCACGGAATTTAAAGAACCTAAAGGAGCATGAGTC